AAAAATAGCGCTTGGCGCGGTTATTGCGCTTAAATCATTTTTATGGTTCCCTATTTTAGGAACCATATGAATAATGGAGAAATTCCATGAAAGGAACATTAATGATTCATATAAATCACTTAACGGGAAATGTCTCGAATAAATCCAACGAGTAACTAATAATCCCGTTATACAGAAAAAAGTGGCTATCATGCCTTTTTCTGACGGATCACATAGTCCTACGATTTCATGGACTAATAAAGTCACCAAATAAATCGTAATGACAATTGAAATGATCGAAAAAGAGATGTGAGTGAATATATGTTCTAAAGTCGCAAATATCATAAAAAAAAATCATTAAAAAAAAGAGGGGTCCCTCAATTACGGAATGTAAATTCCGAATTAAATTCATTATAGGATCTAATGTGTCCTTTTTAGAGGATGCCGCCACTCGGACTCGAACCGAGATGCTCTAGCACTGCTTCCTAAGAGCAGCGTGTCTACCGATTTCACCATGGCGGCTTGATCGAAATAATAATAGCCCATATGACGTTCAATCGTCGAGATTGAAAGATTCAATGCAATATATTTTAGGAAACGTTAGAATCGATGAATAAAGACTCGTTCAAATGAATATTTGAACTTCAATAATCCTTAGTATCCCGGTATGGTGTCATTTTTAACAACAGGCTTTCACGTAGTATAAGTTCTTCTGGAACAGTTGGAACTAGATGGTTATGTCCTCAGTTGAGGTCTAGAACTAAGAATTGTCCCTTTTTTTATATCATTTTTTGATGATTCATTCCTCATTTATCTGATTTCATGGATCGGAAATGAAAAAAGATTCATTTTTCACTGAACAAAAGAAAATAAATAGGATTTTTTATGTATCACAATTGGATAACTACATCCAAGGGATTTCTATAAATATTTAGATAGTTTGGTATCAAAACTGTATTAATGGTTGGGATCCTCATTGTATACATAATTCGTGTGAGGATTTACCGAACCAATTAGGTATTGAGCTGCACATAAAACAAAAGAGTTTCAATCTCTATTGGAATTCTACGCTATGTACTTTACTTATAAATAAAGTATATTCTATATAAAATAGATTGATCGATCCTACGGTACAAACATAGGATCTATTTTGGATTAAGGAAGATTGACTTAATTCTTCGTACATAAATATCGACCTAAAGTGGATCCGGGGAGTTTTTATTGATTGGGTCGAAACAAGAGGGAATCTATGTAGTGATTCGGAGAGTTACAAAGCAAAGTCTTAAAATATATATTTCAATCAATTAGTTTCAAGGATCCATTCATTTTTACTACTGTCGTTCATACTTGTTTCAGATCTTCCAAAAATCTTAATGATATATAACTATTGGAGATACATAATCGAATAAACTTCTTCCTAAAAAAAATCTTTTTCTTTGGGGGGGGGGGGGAGAATAACAACCCCCATCTCGCGAATTATCAAAATCTACTATAATGAAAAGTGAAACCTTGTATTTTGTGTTTAACTATTTCTTTTTTGTTGTTGTTTGAAAAACAACAACAAAAAAGAAATAGTATCGTTCTTAGAACCCAATAGACAGAATAATTCTTATTCTACATACCACAACAGCCGGTTCAGTTCTATCTCATATAGATGAGTTCAAAACATTAGTTAATGTGAATTATTCATCTTATAAATCATCCAATTCATCGAGTCATGTCGATTCAGATTATTCCAAGGCTTTATTACTTGTTTGTCGCACAAAAAAACTTTTTGAATGCCCGGTAGAAATAGATTTAGCTAAAGATAAAGCTTTTACCGCCGCCCAATATCCCTTTTTCTTCCAAATATTTCTACGAATACGCTTTTTTGAGATAGAAGTACGTTTCTTTGGAACCGCCATTTTAAAATAAAGAAGTTACTTTTATAGTTGGATGTGAAAGACATGTATTGTTCAAAATGGATCGTTCTTGCTATTCATTATCTATATTTATTCCATAGCGGATACTTCCTTCATAACATACAAAAATATAGATACGTGCGCATCACATAGAGTACACTAGGGATAAAAAAAGAAATAGAAAAAAGAAAAACGATGTGATTTTCAAAGGAATTTTTTTTTGTTCCACATCTCTATTACATACAATGCCCGAAGAAAGAAGAATTCGTACTAATTTGTACCTTCATATCTTCATTCCGATCTATGTCTATGAGGTCCGCTACCATAGAAATCGAACCGGTTGTTGTTGATAAGAATCAAAAAGGGTTCCAATTCATATCTCAATCTCAGTCTATTTATATCTCGTCGTCTTACATTAAATAAATCGAAAAGCTTAAGAATCCTTACCTAATTTAAGAAAATAATAATGTAAAATTTTTCTATTAATTGATAAAGCTGAGTACTCATAATTTAAATGAAAATGAGATTGGTAGTTAATATGTTAAACGATACATTACTTGATAAAGGTAATTTTAGTAATCTCTTATTTCAGTTCTATGCGAAGTGACGAGTATCATAAGATTTCCTATAAACATAAGTTTGTTTTATTGGAATAGAAGCCAATCAATCAGTTCTACAATGAATTAATTAATGACTCCGAATAAACTAACTAAAATAACTAGTATTTTATTGGGTCGAGTTATTGGCGGATTCTATGATCCATATCCCAATAGAGTACTTTTAATTTTTTTGGTGTCATTCCTTTTCCTTACTATTTACTATATGGATATCAATCGCCGTAATAGTGGAATGATTGAAAATCTCATATTCTTTCTTTATCTTAATAAATATCTTAGTTAATAACTAAATGGTCAGTTTTAACCAGTGACTTGGTCATTTGAACAATTGTAACTTCTTGATTTAAATTTCTTTTTATTCAATACGATATTTGGGAAAGAATCGTAATAATTAAGAATTAAAAATCCTATTTGAGTTCTTTTCTATCTTGATTTTTATTTATTTATTTGACTTCCGAAAGAGAGAAGAGCTGGTGAATCGGAAACAATTAATAAGAATCAAAAAAGTTTTATTTTCTTATGGAACATACATATCAATATGCATGGATCATACCTTTCGTTCCACTTCCAGTTACTATGTCAATAGGATGGGGACTTCTGCTTGTTCCGACTGCAACAAAAAATCTTCGTCGTATGTGGGCTTTTCCTAGTGTTTCATTGCTAAGTATAGTTATGGTTTTTTCGGCCGATCTGTCTATTCAGCAAATCAATGGCAGTTCTATCTATCAATTTCTATGTTCTTGGACCATCAATAATGATTTTTCTTTCGAGTTCGGCCACTTGATCGACCCACTTACTTCTATTATGTCAATACTAATCACTACTGTTGGAATCATGGTTCTTATTTATAGTGACAATTATATGTCTCATGATCAAGGATATTTGAGATTTTTTGCTTATATGAGTTTTTCCAATACTTCTATGTTGGGATTAGTTACTAGTTCCAATTTGATACAAATTCATATTTTTTGGGAACTGGTGGGAATGTGTTCGTATCTATTAATAGGTTTTTGGTTCACACGACCAATTGCAGCCAATGCTTGTCAAAAAGCGTTTGTAACTAATCGTGTAGGGGATTTTGGTTTATTATTAGGAATCTTAGGTTTTTATTGGATAACAGGTAGTTTGGAATTTCGGGATTTGTTCGAAATCTTCAATAACTTGATCCATAATAATGGGGTCAATTCTTTATTTGCTACTCTGTGTGCCTCCCTATTATTCCTTGGTGCAGTTGCTAAATCCGCACAATTTCCCCTTCATGTATGGTTACCTGATGCCATGGAGGGGCCCACTCCTATTTCGGCTCTTATACATGCTGCTACTATGGTAGCAGCGGGAATTTTTCTTGTCGCTCGGCTTCTTCCCCTTTTCACAGTCATACCTTACATAATGAATCTCATTTCTTTGCTAGGTATAATAACGGTACTATTAGGAGCTACTTTAGCTCTTGCTCAAAAAGACATTAAGAGAAGTTTAGCCTATTCTACAATGTCTCAATTGGGTTATATTATGTTAGCTCCAGGGATAGGTTCTTATCGAGCTGCTTTATTCCATTTAATCACTCATGCCTATTCGAAAGCATTATTGTTTTTAGGATCCGGATCGATTATTCATTCAATGGAACCCATTGTTGGATATTCTCCAGATAAAAGTCAGAACATGGTTCTTATGGGTGGTTTAACCAAATATGTGCCAATTACAAAAACTAGTTTTTTATTAGGTACACTTTCTCTTTGTGGTATTCCACCTCTTGCTTGTTTTTGGTCCAAAGATGAAATTCTTAATGATAGTTGGTTGTATTCACCGATTTTCGCGATAATAGCCTGTTCCACAGCAGGATTAACTGCATTTTATATGTTTCGGATGTATTTACTTACTTTTGAGGGGCATTTACACGTTCGGTTTCAAAATTACAGTGGCACTAAAAATAGCTCGTTCTCTTCAATATCTATATGGGGAAAAGAAGGACCGAAACCAGTTAACAAAAATGTACTTTTCTCAGTAATGAATAATAATAAAAAGGTTTCCCTTTTTTCGAAGAAGATATATCAAATTGATGGGAATATACGAAATCTGATGCGATCCTTTAGTACTCATTTTGACAATAAAGACACTTCCATGTATCCCTGTGAATCGGACAATACTATGCTATTTCCTCTACTTGTATTGGTCCTATTTACTTTGTCTGTTGGGTCCATAGGAATTCCTTTCGATCAAGTAGGAATGGATTTGGATATATTATCGAAATGGTTAACCCCATCCATAAACCTTTTACATCAAAATTCGAACTATTCCGTGGATTGGTATGAATTTGTGACAAATGCAATTTATTCAGTCAGTATAGCCTATTTCGGAATATTCATAGCGTCTCTTTTATATGGGTCTGTTTATTCATCTTTTCAGAATTTAGAATTAATTAATTCATTTGTTAAAATAGGTCCTAAGAGACTTTTCTTGGACCGAATAATAAATGTAATATACAATTGGTCGTATAATCGTGGTT